TTAATCAATCCGATGGATTGTTAGCGTATTTAAATCCTGGAAAATAAAAACAGTACCAAACCTTTTTGAAAGGCTTGGTACTGTTTTTTTCCGTCTAAACATTTATTGCAAACAGAGCATAATAAATGCTTATTATGCATCCAGCAGGAATTGAACCCGCGACTTCCCAATTATGAGTTGGGTGCTTTTACCATTCAGCCATGGATGCTAGATAAAGCAAATAAAGTTTATACTATTTATATATAATATATATATATATATATATTACCTTATATTAGGTACCCAATCTGATTCTCTTATTATTTGATTCATGCCTATTGCTTTCAATAAATAAAGCAATACGACTCACTTGTTCGAGAGTTGCAAGAAGGTTATCGATCTTGCAAAACTTTGATGTCCGGTCAGAACTTGTCAGCTTAACTGATCAACTAATATTATTAGTTAGTTTTTAGTTTTTTTTGGGGACTTAGAAACTTTCATTCTTGGAAGTAATGACTGTAGACAGAGACTGTCTATTGGTTTGGGGCGGACGTAGCCAAGTGGTCCAAAGGCAGTGGATTGTGAATCCACCACGCGCGGGTTCAATCCCCGTCGTTCGCCCGCTGACCAGATGAAAATCTTTGTCGCATTTCATAGTATGATTTTATTCTAGATAGGAGGGAGCTCAAAAACAAGGTGAAACGATGGAATATGTGAATAAATAAGGCAAAGTTAAACTGAAAATTAGATCGAACGAATAATAATAATGAAAAAGTTCGGGCGATCAAAAAGAAATAAAAGGAGATCAAAAGATGAAAATAGCAGTTTATGGAAAAGGCGGAATTGGCAAATCAACGACTAGTTGTAATATTTCAATTGCCCTAGCCAGACGTGGTGAAAGAGTCTTACAAATTGGATGTGATCCCAAACATGATAGTACTTTTACTCTGACAGGATTTTTGATACCTACAATTATAGATACTTTGCAATCCAAGGATTATCATTATGAGGATATTTGGTCCGAAGATGTAATCCATAAGGGTTATGGAGGGGTAGATTGTGTGGAAGCTGGAGGGCCACCAGCAGGAGCTGGATGTGGGGGATATGTAGTAGGAGAGACTGTCAAATTGTTAAAAGAATTAAATGCATTTTACGAATATAATGTAATATTATTTGATGTATTAGGTGACGTGGTTTGTGGAGGTTTTGCTGCTCCATTGAACTATGCAGATTACTGTGTAATTATTACAGATAATGGATTTGACGCATTATTTGCAGCTAATCGTATTACTGCCTCTATCAGGGAAAAAGCTCGTACACATCCACTCCGATTAGCAGGCTTGGTTGGAAATCGTACCTCTAAAAGAGATCTTATCAATAAATATGTAGAAGCCTGCCCAATGCCTGTAATAGAAGTGTTACCTCTTATTGAAGATATTCGAGTTTCAAGAGTCAAGGGGAAAACCTTATTTGAAATGGTTGGATCCGAACCATCTCTTAACTATGTGTGTGAATATTATTTAAACATAGCGGATCAAATATTGTCCCAACCAGAAGGTATTGTACCAAAGGAGATTCCAGATCGGGAATTATTCAGTTTACTCTCTGACCTTTATCTGAATCCTATTGATGAGGGGAGACATAAAAATAATAAGGAAAATTTACTTGGATTTACGACAATTTAATCAACATAGTTATTAATATTTATGTCAGTGAAAGTTTATGAAACTCTTACTGTCGAATGTGAGACAGGTAATTATCATACTTTTTGTCCAATTAGCTGTGTGTCTTGGCTATATCAAAAGATTGAGGACAGTTTCTTTTTAGTTGTGGGTACAAAGACATGTGGTTATTTTCTGCAAAATGCACTTGGGGTTATGATTTTTGCAGAACCCCGCTATGCAATGGCAGAATTGGAAGAAGGAGATATCTCGGCTCAATTGAATGATTATGAGGGATTAAAAAGGCTTTGTATTCGAATAAAAAAGGACAGAGACCCCAGCGTCATCATATGGATAGGTACTTGTACTACAGAAATAATCAAAATGGATTTGGAAGGTATGGCACCCAAATTAGAATGGGAAATTGGAATCCCAATTCTAGTGGCAAGAGCGAATGGACTGGATTATGCTTTTACTCAAGGAGAAGATACTGTGTTAGCTGCGATGGCACATCGTTGTCCAGAACCAGAATTATTCGTTTGTGAACGAAAATTAACTATACAAAATTACTTCGCTTTTCATTCTATAAAAAAACATGAATTGGGCGAATATGCAAATAGTCCGTCCTTAGTTCTTTTTGGATCTTTGCCGTTCAATGTGGCTTCTCAACTAAATCTAGAATTAAAACGCCAATCCATCAAGGTATCAGGTTGGTTACCTGCTCAAAGATATACTGATCTTCCATCATTGGGTGATGGAGTTTATGTTTGTGGTGTTAACCCCTTTTTAAGTCGGACAGCGACAACTTTGATAAGACGCAAAAAATGTGAATTAATTGGAGCTCCTTTTCCTATCGGTCCGGACGGAACGCGTGCTTGGATTGAAAAGATTTGTCCTGTATTTGGTGTTGAAACCCAAGGTCTGGAGGAAAGAGAGGAACGGATATGGGAAAGTTTAAAGGATTATCTTGACTTGGTACGTGGGAAATCTGTCTTTTTCATGGGAGATAATCTACTAGAAGTCTCTCTAGCAAGATTCTTAATCAGATGTGGAATGATCGTTCATGAAATTGGTATTCCATATATGGATAAACGATATCAAGCTGCTGAATTATTACTTTTACAAGATACATGTATAAAGATGTGTGTACCAATACCACGAATTGTGGAAAAACCGGATAATTCGAATCAAATACAACGTATACGCGAATTACAACCCGACTTAGCTATTACTGGAATGGCTCATGCTAACCCGTTAGAGGCAAGAGGAATTAGTACTAAATGGTCAGTTGAATTTACCTTTGCCCAGATTCATGGGTTTGCCAATGCAAGAGATGTACTTGAATTGGTTACTCGACCCCTACGACGTCAGAAAAATTTAGAAGACTTGGGTCGGACCACCTTAGTCATAAAAAAAAACAAGTTTAAAATGTCCCAGTAATTCTCATTATTATATTATTATAAATTAATTATTTAATTTAATCTATCCAATTTGATTTCGATTATTTCTATTATTTTGTGATAAAAATAAGTTGTGGGGTCGATATATAAGAGAGTAAAGATCAAAATTGGGATCAATTCTGTCATTTTCAATTAAATTCGTGGATGTGAACGATAACTAAGATAACTAATATTTATTCTTTTCTATGGGAGATAGAAGATATTTCTATAATAATTTCGCAATCTCCCATACTTCTATGGGATATAATAATTATGATTTATGATAATAATCATAATGTCACACCACAGATGGACATAGAATAGAGATCATTGACATTTTTGGGATTGGGATATATAATTTTAATGTATATTGTTTGATTAATAAAGTGTAAGGAAATAGGCATATAATAAGATAAACAGATAAACTTAAACCATAAGGAGGTTTTATTTTTATATGGTAATCAATATATTAATATGATATATATATCATATTGATATGCCAATCAATATACAATATGGTAAGCCAATCAATATATTAAATATATGTAACTAATATAGTTAGTTAATAATATGTAACTAATATAGTTAGTTAATAATATGTAACTAATATAGTTAGTTAATAATATTGCCAATCAATATATTGACTATATATAATAATTAATAATATAGTCGTCACATTATTCACTGTTATTCTACCCGTTATTCTATTCCTTTTCTCAAATTATATATATATATATATAATAAAATAATAAAAGTATTTTACTTAAATCTTAAATCAAACCATAAGGAGTAATATTATTATGATTCTTCAAAATATCAATTTTATTTATAGTCTGGTATCGTCATGGGTCCTAACGTTTAGTCCGATGGTCATATTTGGTTTCTATTATGGCTTCTTAACTACATTGCCAATTAGTCCGGCACAAATCTATTATGTAAGATCTTTACTACTAAAAGATCTTAGAATTTACAGGGAAGATAGAATTATTCCTACGGGAGGAATAATTCTCAGCGGTTCTTTTGTAGGTCAAGTTCTAGTCTTCTCATCCATTTACCTTTCTCCTATTTATGCAGCATTATGGAAGCCTCATACAATGGCTCTAATGGTTGCACCAATTATGTTATTAATTTTTATTAAGGTACTATTTTGTGATCTATGGGACTCCTCAATCAACGAGTTTATTCCTTGGATCAACAATATAGAAATGGAATTCATTGTTGCACTAATTCTACAATTGCTAAATCCTGCCCTTTTTTTCAGCAAGTCTATTTATAGCAGACTGATAAACCTAATGTTATTTCAATATAGTAGAAGCCTTTTGTTTCTGCTAAGTACCGCCGCCGGATGGTTAAGCGGACAGCTTCTATTCATAAAAGTGACAGAAGTATTCTGTTCACGTGTGGAACATGATTCACCCTTTAGATTGGAAGCAAGAAAACGGCATATTGGTGTAACTTTCCAAATGCTTTTCTTGGGTTACTTTGTACTCATGTGTTATGGTAGAACCCCTCCCCCAATAATTACTAAGTGGTTTGGCGATAAAGCCTTGAGTCGAGGTCCTCAAGAGGAAGAAGAGGACGAAAATACAAAGGTAGATGATGCTAACAAAAAAAGCGATAAAAAGAAAAAATCATATTTGAAGAAGAAAAAAGAATCTTTGAAGAAGAAAAAAGAATCCTTGAAAAAGAAAAAAGAATCCTTGAAAGAAAAGGCCAAAGAGAAAGATGTAATACTATCAGATGTCATGTGTAAACCGTGGCCCACAATATTTTTTGATTATCGCCGATTCAATCAGCCATTACGTTATGTCGGTATTGGTGATTTCTTTCTTCGCGGTCCTGTCAAGGCCCAAGTCGCTGAGTATTTTTTCGATGTTTGTCTCAGTGATGGGCGCCAAAGAATTTCTTTTACAGCTCTACCCAGTATGACTTTCTTTGATAAAATAGTCAATTTAGGAAGTGAAAATTCTATCACAAATCAGGATCATCTTGATAGATGGATAGTTACCAAAAAAGAAAGAAAGAATTTCTTAGGCAAAGAGCTTGAAGACCGAGTTAAAGCTCTAAGCAATGGATTTCCTGTTGAAAATGTGATGGATAAAAGAGTGAGATTTTCGATAACCAACAGTGGAGAGTGCCTTCCAGAAATAAATGATCCTTTACTGAGCGGGCCATTCCGTGGGGTGATGAATCAATTTAAATCACCGTGGATGTTACCTCCTTTGAACTTGGACGATAAGGGATTTAGGGCATTTTTATTTAAAAAGCATAAAAAAGCGAAATGCCATTTTACCAAGGAATTTGGACATTTTTCATTCGAACGATCGGAAAAAATCGTTCGACCAGAAAATGAGAAATTAAAAATGATTTTAAAATGGTGGCTCGATAAAATCCGTGTATTCTTATTAGAAGAACAGGAAACACGAACATTTCTGGATGAAGTGACATTGAAAAAGTTGTCGAAAATGTTTGACAATATTTATCCAAAAGATTCGTTGGAATATGTTTTAGTGGCCCCAGCAGATTTAGAAGCGGAAATAGCTTCTTGTGATAAAAAAATATATAGTAACTATTTGTTGAATATTTTCCTTCAAACGACGGGTACGAAATGGGAATTGCTTCTTAGTATCCTTTCTACAAAACAGGCTTTGCTTTGTGAGCGATTTTTTCTAATGAGATCGAAAAAACTTCCAAATTCTATAATATCTATAGATATTCCTGAAGAGATTTCTTATGAAGATCTTCCTTATCCTTATAAAGATACTATTGATGGATATATAAATATTCCTGATGAAGAAATTCCTCATAAAGAATTTTTTGTCCTTTATAATAAATTCCTGAAATTCAGGGGGTTTTTAAATGATAATGAACCGCGAATTAAAGATTTTAGTAAAATTATTGTGCCTACATGCCCTACCATACTATTAACAGGCTTATACGATACTATCGCTGTCAAAGATTACCTGGAGGTTCGTCCAAAAAAAGCTCGAAGTTATCTAATTATAAAACCCTTTGAAAAAATTGAAGAAGAACGACTAGAAAAGGAAAAGGAAAAACAAAATAAAAAAGGAATTATAGACAACTTCTTAAAACGATTCAAAAAAGAGGAAGAGGAAGAGGAAGAGGAAGAGGAAGAGGAAGAGGAAGAAGAAGAAGGAGAAGGAAACGAGGATGAAGAAGATGATGAGGATCCGATGTCAAAGGATCTACATGTATTTAGTTATCCGCATGAGGGAGATTTTCGTCGGTTCCTAGTCAAAGGAGCTCTGCGTTTTAAAAGACGCAAACTTTCATTGTTTAGCATTTGGACAGCAAAACCACGGTCGAGTCTTTTTGAGAGACTAAAGGAGATGACTAAAATGAAAATGCATCACAAATCTAAATCCAAATCCAAATCCAAACCTGTACCTAAAGCCAAAATTCAAATTGGAGAGACAAAGGAAGATAAACAGCGGAGGATTTTAAAAGAATTCGAAAAGTTACTCAGAAGAAAACAAAGAAGAAGACGCCGTACGAAAGAATTCTTTCGCCGTACTAAAAAGCAGGCATTCGATTGGGAAATCTTTCACTATGCAAGAGCTACTATATTATTTACTCATACATTTATTAGAAAACGAGTATATTTACCTTCATTGATAATAGCTAAAAATATTGGTCGTATTTTATTATTGCAGTTACCCGAATGGAAGCAGGATTGGGATAACTTACATAAAGAATTTTATGTAAAATGCAATTATGACGGTTATGAGTTGACAGACGTAGACGTACCTAAACACTGGTTTAGAGACTACCTAAGAGAGGGGATTCAAATTAAAATTCATAACCCTTTTCGATTGAGACCATGGTATGATGAATCTACCACCGAATCTACTCCTAGTAAAGACAATACTAGTTTCTTAACCCTGTATGGAACAGAAGCTAAAAAACCTTTCGGAAAGCCAACGAAAATACCTTCTTTTTGGAAACCTATTGACGAATGGATTCGGGATTACATTGTCCAACGTATAAATTTCATTATCGAATGGCTAAAACCTATTATCGAATGGATGAAACCTATCATCCAATGGATGAAAATTATTGGCCAATCGATATCACTGATTTGCTCAAAAATAACAAAAGTATTTTGTAAAAAATCTGAACTTCGACCAGATACTCGGAGTACAGAAAATCTTAAAATGAATGACCGAGTCCCTGTACTGATTCGGACTAGGCCTACGCCTAATATGAAATTTACTCTAGAGATAGTACAGGATCCATTGGAACCAAATCTAATTGAAATCGAAGAAATTGAACCAGATGTACATCTGGAAGATCAAGATATAAATATAAATGAGTGGCCAACTCGGATCAAAAAGATGAATGAACAATATTTGTTAAACTTAGATATTTTAAACAAATTAAAAGCCGATGTGAAAAAGTTGGAAAATAAAATGGATATGGATCCACCCGACATACAACACAGATTGAAAAAGGCACGGGTTAAAATAAAAATTTGGTTTTTTGGTTTCCGAAAAACAATCGTTCGATTCATTACGAGGAAATTGCCATATTTTATTAAGTATTTTATTTTAATAATGAAAAGAACATTTATTGATCTTAAAATAAGTGTTCTTAATCTCATCCTTTCAAATTTACAATTTTTAATGCAATTTAGGAGGAATATTGCAGCAATTATCAGAATATTTATTACGAATAGAAATAGAATTATAAGAATAGTCATTAAGACTAGAAATAGAATTTTAAACCCAAAAAAACAAGATTTCAAAAAAAAAATTTCCCAAGCATATGTAGTTGCAAAGATATGGCAACAAATACGGGCTATGAAGGGGTCTTATGCGAGGGATTTACTACAATACAGAACATCGTATCCTTTAATTAAAAAGGATATCAAAGAATTCTTAGATATGCAAGGAATATTGGATTCTAAAGGGCCTCAATATTTAAGGGTAAAAGATTGGAAACAATGGTTAAAATGGTGTGCCGGGTACAGAATAGCACCCCAGAAAAAAAAGGTAAAAGGTTCGAAACAATGGTTAAAATGGTGTACTGGGTACAGAATAGGACCCCAGAAAAGGAGAAATGTAATTGGTAACCGATTGGGATGGAGTCAATTTGCATATTTTTTGGGAGACATTAAATTTGCGTCTTTTATAGGACGACTCAAGAAAAAGATCAAAAGTAACAGATATAATCTTTTAGCATATAGTTATCTCGATTATATGAAAGAGGATACTCACGGATCCCCTATACACTATATACCAAAACCGGACAATCAAGCTATTACCAATTTTCAAAGAACCGAAAAGGATTCCGATTACTCCAAGGATTCCGATTACTCCGAGAATTCCGATGATTCCGATGATTCGGATGATTCCGATGATTCCGAGGATTCCGATTACTTCGAGGATTCCGATTACTCCGATTCCGATTCTTCTAAAACTAGGAAGGAGAAAACTAGGAAGGAGAAAATTAGGAAGGAGAAAATTAGGAAGGAGAAAATTAGGAAGGAGAAAACTATAAAGGAGAAAGCTATAAAGGAGAAAACTAGGAAGAGTTCCGATGAATTGACAACTCATAAGAAGCCCTATTACAAATTTCAATTTTGGCTTTTCCCAGAAATTAGAAAAAAAGCAAAAAAAGCAAGAAAACTTGGTGACCTTTTTCCTCCAGACATATTTAGAACGCGTCTTCTTAATATGAATGACTTTGAAGAGTTTAAAATACCAGAGGACTTTGATGTTGATGCTTTTCTTATGGAACTGGAAAGAAAGAGCGAAGAAGAAAAACAAAAAAAACGGGAGGAAGAACAAAGAATTAAGCAAGAAAAAGAACAGAAAAAGAAAGAGAGAGAAAAGAAAAAAGCAGAAAGAATGCAAAAACTGAAGGCGGCAACTACTCGAAAAGAAGTAAAAAAAATGAAAAAGGCATTCAGGAAAGAAGATAAGGATAAGAGAAAGAAAAAAATGAGGGAAAAAATGAAGGAAAGAAAGGATAAAAGAAAAAAAAAAAAAGCTGAACGAGCTAAAAAACGGGCTGCTCAACGAGCTGAACGAGTTAAAAGAGAAAAAAATAGAAAGAATCTAAAATATAGAGACTTTCTAGTTCAAGACTTTAGGAATCTTTATCACAAAGACATAAAAGAAAGAAAACATCCCGAAAAATTTCGAGTAGAAAAAAAAGAAAATACTTTTAAACTAGATGCTGAAAAAAAAGCACAAGGTGACAAAAAGGGATGGGATGAAGTTCATTTTCAATTGGATTTTGGATTGGATAATGAAGAAGGATTGGATAATAAAGAAGGATTGGATAATGAAAAACAAAAAAAAGAAGAAGGAAAAAAAGTAACAAAAGGAAAAAGAAAAAAAGTAACAAAAGGAAAAAGAAAAAAAGTAACAAAAGGAAAAAGAAAAAAAGTAACAAAAGGAAAAAGAAAAAAGCTAAGAGAAGAAAAAATAGAAAAGAGAAGGAAAGAAAAAGAAGAAAGAAAAAGACAGAGAGAAGAAGAAAGAGAAAAAATAGAAAAACAAATACTAGAGAAAAGAAGAGCGAATAAATTGGAGAATCGAGAAAGGGCGAAAAATGTACTTAATTGGAGAAATAAGTACAAGCTGGGAAACCTGTTGATACGGCCTTGGTTTAAAAGTGCCAGAAATGCGGCACGTTTCTTAGACCCGAAGAAATTAGGCAACGATAACTTTGCATATCAAGTAGCTAAGCCATATATGGATAACGGAGAATTTGACTTAGAATTATTAGAGCTTATGATGTATATGGGAAATTATTTCAAGGATAACGAGAATACATTTCAGAAAATTTTGTGGGATGCAAGAAGACGGTCTATGCCACTTATACCGGGGTACTTTAATGACCGATTCCTTATATATAAAATTGCAAGTTTTTTATTGAAATTAAAAAGGAAAGGGATTGATGTAAATCTTTTTGATGAATCTGTCCGACGCGGAAAAATAGAAACTATGGAGGATGAAAATGAAAAAATTTCAAGTTCCCTCATTTTCGAATATATTTTTATTCCAAGACGTCGTAGAGAATTTCGAATTTTGAATCGTTTGAATCTGGAAAACAATTTAGATGAAAGTGCAGGATTGTCAAATAGTAAAGACATACAGAATGACGAAGAACTCATTGAAAAAGACGAACATCTTAGCATAGATACAAGAGAAAAGATAAGACGTTTTCTTTGGCCTCGTTATCGATTCGAGGATCTTATTTGCATGAATAGATATTGGTGGAATACAAATGATGGGAGTCGATCTGTTATGTTGAGGGTACGTATGTACCCAAAAATAGATCATTGGGAACATGTACGAAATAGTTTGTATCAAACCTCTCAAAGTTTTTTAAGAGAGATTCTTCCAGATCTGTTAACTCACCTCAAAAGTTTCTTAAATATAAGGGTGCGAAATGTACCTAATGAGGTAAAGGATACATAAATGAGCTCTATCAGGGCGGCGCCCCTTCCTTCAGGGCGGCGCCCCTTCCTTTTGGTCGAATATCTAACTAAACTCTTAGGGGATTGATAAATTTATAAATTATTGCTTTAGAGTTCCCAGCTCCTGGATAATAAAGTTAGATACTTTATTAACGAGGTTTACGTCTCATATCTCGAAAAAATGGAATATTTTTAAAAAAGCATTCCATAAAAATGGATTTTTTAAAATTTGATTAATATTAATAAGAGGTCTCAAAACTATTGCTCTTATTCTTCCAAAGAGGTGGTGTTATGAGAACGATATCATAAAATATAATTATTATTATTGGGTAGGCCCTACAAAGTGGGGAAACACACCACGGAATTATTTCGAGACCGGGATTAAAAATGTGGCCCATAAATGGTATAATTCAATATTCTTGGACTACAACCAAAAAAATCTATCACTTTATCAGGAGTAGAGTAGGGAGAGGATAACCTTCTTATGAGACATTATTACGATGTCTATACCAATTCTCAAAAGCTGCAATATTCCCGCTGGGATCGCTTTTTACAGTTTATAGATTATTATGGAATAAAAAATTCCATATGTGCGAAGTTAACGCTGTTTATCTTTTCCTCTTTAGGTTCCTCTTTCCTCGTCTTTAAGTAATCCTGTTTCTACGGGAAGAGACAAATAATTAATCTCCCGTAGAAACAAACCTTCGGAATTAGTCATAATATATAGACCATAAACAAAAAGAAATGGATCTCATTTTTTTTCTTACTATTAAAATAAAATAGAAAATAAATCGTATTTGACTTTGTCAAATTTTTTTATGATAAAGAATTTGTCCGTTCATCCCTCTTTGGTTCTTAAAGAACAGAGAGGATCTGTTGAATCTCAAGTATGTTATTTAACCAGTCGAGTAAAAAAACTTACTGAGCATTTGGACCTGCACAAAAGAGACTATTCGTCCCAAAGAGGTTTGTGGAAAATTGTGGGTAAACGTAAACAGCTTCTGATTTATCTGTTCAAGATAGATAGAATTCGTTACAATAATTTAATTGGTGAATTAGATATTCGTGGGCCACGTTAATTTCGAACGAAGTTTTCAGATCCAATTATGGTTTATTAAATTCCGGAGAGTCGTTCTTTTGTCTTAATTGATTTATAAACGGAGAAGAGTTATGATTATGGTTGCTACGGAGAAAGACCCCATGATGGTAAGTATGGGTCCTCATCATCCATCAATGCATGGTGTTCTTCGACTTATTGTGACTCTAGATGGTGAAGATGTTATTGACTGTGAACCTATATTAGGTTATTTACATAGAGGAATGGAAAAAATTGCTGAGAACCGAACAATTGTCCAATATCTACCCTATGTAACACGATGGGATTATTTAGCTACTATGTTCACAGAGGCAATAACGGTTAATGCGCCAGAAAGATTGGAAAATATTCAAGTACCTAAAAGGGCTAGCTATATCAGAGTTATTATGCTAGAGTTGAGCCGTGTAGCTTCTCATTTGTTATGGCTTGGACCTTTCATGGCTGATATTGGTGCGCAGACTCCTTTCTTTTATATTTTAAGAGAGAGGGAAATGATATATGATTTATTTGAAGCTGCCACGGGCATGCGAATGATGCATAATTATTTCCGCATTGGAGGAGTAGCTGTGGATTTACCCTACGGTTGGATAGATAAATGCTTAGATTTTTGCTATTACTTCTTCCCAAAAGTGACAGAATATGAAAGGCTTATTACACGCAATCCTATCTTTTTGAAACGAGTTGAGGGAGTAGGCATTATCGGTAGAGAAGAAGCAATAGATTGGAGTTTATCAGGACCCATGCTACGAGCTTCCGGAATCCAATGGGATCTTCGTAAAGTGGATCATTATGAATGTTATGATGAATTGGATTGGGAAATCCAATGGCAAAAAGAAGGAGATTCGTTAGCTCGTTATTTGCTTCGAATCGGGGAAATGAAAGAATCTATAAGAATAATTAGACAGGCCCTAGAAGTAATTCCGGGAGGGCCCTATGAGAATTTAGAGGGCCGACGTCTAAATAAGGGAAAAGATTCGCAATGGAACGATTTTGAATCTCGATTTATTAGTAAAAAACCTTCCCCTACGTTTGAGTTATCAAAACAAGAACATTATGTGAGAGTAGAAGCTCCCAAAGGAGAATTAGGGATTTTTTTAATAGGAGATGATAATATTTTTCCCTGGAGATGGAAAATAAGATCACCTGGTCTTATTAATTTGCAGATTCTTCCTCAACTGGTTAAAAGGATGAAATTGGCCGATATCATGACGATTTTGGGTAGTATAGATATCATTATGGGAGAGGTTGATCGTTAAAATGGTGATTAATATAGCGGATATCGAAGAACAAGCTATCAATTTATTGGGATTTCCAAAAGAAATCTCTAGTCTTATATGGATTTTAATTGACATAATTACTCTTTTATTGGGAATTACGACAGGATTATTAGTTATTGTATGGCTCGAAAGAAAAATATCTGCAGGAATACAACAGCGTATTGGACCTGAATACGCTGGTCCTTTGGGAATTATTCAAGCTTTGACGGATGGGATCAAACTACTTCTGAAAGAAGATATTCTTCCATCTAGGGGAGATATTTGGTTATTTAGTATTGGACCAGCGATAGTGGTCATACCTATTTTTTTAGGTTATTTAGTAATTCCCTTTGGCCGCCACATTGTTCTACTTGATCTTAGTATAGGTGTTTTTTTTTGGATTGCCATTTCAAGTATTGCTCCCCTTGGACTTCTTATAGCAGGATATGGATCAAATAATAAATATTCTTTTTCAGGTGGTCTCCGAGCTGCTGCTCAATCTATTAGCTATGAAATTCCTTTAGCTTTATCTGTGTTATCTATATCTCTACGTGTGATCCGTTGGAATATGAGATTTATTTTCCCCTCTTTTTAGGATAAAACAGGAAAAAAGAAGTGAATGGAATGAATATTGATTCTTCATTCCGATCGAAAAACTAGATAGTCATATGGGTGATATCAAACAGTTTGCAAATCTGCAGTAAGATGATTGAGCCCCATCCCCCATGTACAAGAGTGAAAGCATGCACAATCAGTGAAAACTGCCCAGTTCATATATTAGTCGTTGGGGCCCAACAGCGGGGAGGCGAAAAAGTATGAAGTTACTATCATACATACCGAAAATTAAGCAAAGGTAGGTGGTGAGAAACACCAAGATATAAAAAGATTAGTGAAAGAAAAAGATAAATTATTTCCAGACCAGAGATGTTTCAATAGAAATGGGATGACAATAAGGACTTGGCATTGGTAGGGATGATCAAGTAGTACTTCCCCATAACCCCGATCTAAAATATGTTTCTATCTACTCTAAAAAGAATGGCTATCCAGAACGAAGTAATCCTTTACACAGTTTTCCTCTCTCCCACAAAAAAAATAGTGAAGGTTGAGATAGATTCAAAAGCTTATATTATTGTAGCAGACAGAATCTCATTGGTCCAATTTATCTAATATAATAAATTGGTGCTTGTTTTCTTTTGGTTATTGCATATTTTTCAACGGCCATTGAGAAGCCGTATGAAGCGAAAGTTTCACGTACGGTTTTGGAATAGAGATAAGAACAGTGATGTTCTATCGACTATAATTATCCAACAGTTCAAGTACAATTGATATAGTTGAAGCACAGTGCAGATATGGTTTTTTAGGATGGAATTTGTGGCGTCAACCTATAGGGTTTATAGCTTTTTTCATCTCGTCTCTAGCAGAATGTGAGAGATTGCCCTTTGATCTACCAGAAGCGGAAGAAGAATTGGTAGCGGGTTATCAAACTGAATATTCGGGTATCAAATTTGGTTTATTCTACGTCGCTTCTTACCTAAATCTATTAGCTTCTTCATTCTTTGTAACAGTTCTTTACTTGGGCGGATGGAACTTATCAATTCCATTCATACCCATTCTGGAACATTTTGAATGGGATTCAATTAGCGAGGTCGTTAATATAACGATCGGGATCCTAATTCTATTAACTAAAGCTTATCTGTTCTTATTTATTTCTATCACGGCAAGGTGGACCTTGCCTAGGATAAGAATGGACCAATTATTGGATCTTGGTTGGAAATTCCTTCTACCTATTGCTTTGGGTAATCTATTACTCACAGCTTCTTTCCAACTTATTCTATTGTGACCAACTCTATCTTCTTCTTCGTGAAGAGGTTGTGCATTCTGTAATACATCCAAATTTAATAGATAGATCAAATCTATGAATTCAAATTTGATAGATAGATAAAATATATGAAGAGAAAGAATTCTCTATGAAATTAATATTTAAGGAGATTTGCTACATGTTCTCCACGGTGACTGGGTTTATGAATTATAGTGAACAAGCAATCCAGGCTGCGAGATATATTGGTCAAGGTTTTATGGTTACGTTATATCACATGAATCGTTTACCTATTACTATTCAATATCCCTATGAAAAATTGATCCCATCAGAACGATTCCGTGGACGGATCCACTTTGAATTTGATAAATGTATTGCTTGTGAAGTATGTGTGCGTGTATGCCCGATCAATCTACCTGTTGTGGATTGGAAAGTCGGAACGGATATTGGTAAAAAACGATTGGAAAATTATAGCATTGATTTTGGAATTTGTATCTTTTGTGGGAATTGTGTCGAATATTGTCCCACAAATTGTCTGGCGATGACCGAAGAATATGAACTTTCGACCTATGATCGTCATGAATTAAATTATGATCATATTGCTTTAGGACGTTTACCCATATCGGTAATTGAAGATTTAACAATTCGAACAATTCCGAGTTCAACATATTAACATAACTTAATATGTATTAATAAACTATGGGCAAATATTATGATTCAATCATTCGAGTTCCGATCAAAAAGGACTGATAAATAACTTTTGATCCATATGAACCAGGAATTAATAATATTGTTGATATTCCATTAAGAATGTCACATATAGATTGTTCGAAATCTATTATTGACCGATAGATTACTATTATTGACCGATAGATTAGATTTATGAATCAGTCCCCATATCGAATGAAATATTTGAAGTACACAGTATTTGCCAGTATGGCAAATAGGTAAATGAGATCCCCCTTTTTTTAGTGAATGGGATAGAAGAATATAATAATATTGGAACTTATCGTGCACATAATGAATCAACCTGAGCAGATATATGATATTCTTTTGGCTCCTATAACGCTAAGTCTAATATTAGGAGGTCTAGGAGTAGTATTACTTACTAATATAATTTACTCCGCTCTTTCATTGGGGCTAGTTCTTATTTGTATATCCCTATTCTATATTCTATTGAACGCGGATTTTGTAGCTGTTGCACAAATCCTGATCTACATAGGAGCTGTTAATATTTTGATCATATTCGCCGTGATGTTGATGAATAACCCGAAATATCCTAATTCTGATCCCCCCTGGACCGTCGGAGATAGCATCGCTTCAATAGTTTGTACAAGCCTTTTTTGTTCATTAATTACTATTATCCTGAACACATCATGGTTCGGAATATCTCTGACTCAAAAATCAGATCAAATTGTTGAACGAGATCTAACAAGCAATATTCAACGTATTGGAACTCATTTATCCACTGATTTTTTCCTTCCATTCGAACTCATTTCTATAATTCTTCTAGTTGCTCTCATAGGAGCGATTACTATAGCTCGCCGAGAAGAAACAGTTTGAAAAGTTGCAAATTAAAATTTTATCTTTTAGATTGCAGAGGAATCATTTTATTCCTTAGATAATGGAAAATAATAAACTTAATAGAACTTTTGTTTGTATCTGAAGAAGTTGTTGAGGTATGAGGAGTTCCTCTATTATGCTCGAACATGCACTTATTTTAGGTGCTTATTTATTATCTATCGGTATTTATGGACTAGTAACAAGTCGGAACATGGTTAGAGCACTTATGTGTCTTGAGCTAATACTGAATGCGGTTAATTTAAATCTAGTAACATTCTCAGATTCTTTTGATAGTAGGCAAGTAAAGGGGGACATCTTCTCGATTTTTGTTACAGCTATTGCAGCTGCTGAAGCAGCTATTGGATTAGCTATTGTTCTGGCAATATATCGTAACAGAAAATCAACTCGTATCGATCAATTTAATTTGTCAAAATGGTAATATCTACATATTATTAATCTGTATATCTAGTCCTATTCTAAATAGATAGTCTGTATCTCTAAAAGATAGATCTCTCGCTCTATCTTTTTTTTTTATTTTCTAAATAGATAAAGATCGATATAGTATTGCGATCAATCAAGAACATTATTCATATTTAACTAATTATCCAAATGATCTGTCTAACACGACCAGATTTAGTGAAATCTGGAGAGATGAAAGTTAGACAAATCTGTTTCTTAACAGATAGAATCCGAATCTATCCATTATATCACTGATAATACAATCATTGATTTGCTTTATATTCATCATATATCGTTATTGTCCATATCCATATATTAGAATATTTTCTCAAATTAAAAACTTTTTAATACTAACTAATGGAATTCTTAGATCCAATGGCACATTCAGTCAAAATTTATGATACATGTATTGGTTGTACCCAGTGTGTACGAGCGTGTCCGACAGATGTATTAGAAATGATACCTTGGGAAGGATGTAAAGCTAAGCAAATTGCTTCTGCTCCAAGAACAGAAGACTGCGCAGGTTGTAAGAGGTGTGAATCCGCTTGTCCAACGGATTTTTTAAGTGTACGTGTTTATTTATGGCATGAAACAACTCGCAGTATGGGTCTAGCTTACTGACCACTGACTCAAAATAAAAAATAGTTAGATCCATCCCATACATATTTTTCATTCTGCTTTTTCTCTTTCACTGATCAAAACCCATACTCGACCCAAGAGCTCAAGCATGGGTTTTGATATCGAAAGTCTCTTCTCTTTCCATTATGAACAATTTACCTTGGTTAACAATAATTGTTATTTTTCCCATATCTGCGGGGTTATTAATTCCATTATTTCCCCATAGAGGGAATAAGATGATTCGATGGTATACTTTAGGTATTTGCTTATTAGATCTCCTTTTAATGGCCTATACATTCCGTTATTATTATCATTTTGATAATTCATCAATCCAATTGGAAGAGGATTATAACTGGATAGATCTTATTCAGTTTCATTGGAAACTGGGAATTGACGGATTTTCCATTGGACTTATTTCATTGACAGGATTTGTAACTACTTTAGCTACTTTAGCTGCTTGGCCAGTTACTCGAAATCCGCGATTGTTGCATTTCTTAATGTTGGTAATGTACAGTGGCCAATTAGGATTATTTGCTTCTCGAGATATTCTACTTTTCTTTCTCATGTGGGAGTTGGAACTAATTCCCGTTTACCTACTTTTATCCATGTGGGGGGGGAAAAGACGTCTATATTCGGCCACAAAATTTCTTTTGTATACTGCGGGTGGTTCCATTTTTATCTTAATGGGAGCTTTAAGTATGGGTCTTTATGGATCTCATGGACCAACATTTGATTTCGACGTATTAGCTAAAAAATGTTATCCGATAACGCTCGAAATAGTATTCTATTTAGGGTTTTTGATCGCTTATGCAATAAAATTACCAATCTTCCCTTTACATACCTGGTTACCAGATACTCATGGGGAAGCACATTATAGTACATGTATGCTTTTGGCCGGAGTTCTATTGAAAATGGGAGGATATGGGCTGATACGAATCAATATGGAATTGCTACCTAATGCTCATTCTCTGTTTTCACCATGGTTGATAATAATAGGAGCGGTGCAAATTATCTATGCAGCTTTAACTTCTATGGGTCAACGCAATTTGAAAAGGAGGGTAGCTTATTCATCAATATCTCATATGGGTTTTGTAGTTATAGGAATTGGTTCCATGACAGATACAGGTCTTAATGGAGCCATTTTGCAAATGATTTCTCATGGATTAATTGGTGCTGCACTTTTTTTCTTGGCAGGAACAAGTTACGATAGGATACGTACTCTTTTCCTTGACGAAATGGGAGGAATCGCTATACCAATACCTAAAATCTTTACTATGTTCAGTAGCTTTTCAATGGCTTCTTTTGCATTGCCAGGAATGAGTGGTTTTGTAGCAGAATCTATTATATTATTGGGAATAATTACTAGTAATAAATATTCTTCAACCTTTCGAATCATTATTACTGTAATAGCAGCAATTGGAATCATATTAACTCCTATCTATTTATTATCTATGTTACGTAGAATATTCTATGGATATAAGGTTTTGAATGTCCCGAATCCTTATTTTAAGGATTCAGGATCACGCGAAATTTTTATTATGATCTGTCTCTTTCTACCAATCATAGGTATTGGTCTTTACCCCGATCTAGTTCTATTTCTATACCATTATAAGGTAGAAGCTATTTTCTCTCAATCTTCCTATGAATCGTAAATTTTTTTTTTACCTTCCAGAGCTATCTAATAGGCCTAATTTTCCTCTTCTCTTTATGAAATATTAATAGAATTAATAGAGAGAATTGCTCTCTAGTTCGAGTTATTTCAAGTAGTGATTTTCTACGATTTTCTATTCACCCTTTGAAATAACTTGGACGAGCCACCTATTATCTCACTTCTCAATAACATGGAATGACTGTATAGAATCTATCCGACGCGAATTCATCTCATTTATTGTTCTATGCTAAATCAACCATCCATAGCTATGTAAACCTATTCCTAATAGATCAACCCCCAAATAGCAGCTCCAGACTACAAAAAATCCTATAGAAGCCACAATTGCCGGTTTCTCACCTTGCCAACCCCTGTTGATTCTAGTATGTAGATAAATTGCAAATATGGTCCACGTAATTAATGCCCAAGTCTCTTTTGGATCCCAGCTCCAATAAGATCCCCATGCTTCATTGGCCCATACTGCCCCAGAAAGAATACCTATAGTTAAAAGAGAAAATCCTAGACCAATGGCACGATAACTCCAATTATCTAATTGGATAGTCAATTTCCATTTACGATAATTCGTAAATGGAAAGCAAAAAGTAGATTTAAAATCCTTTTTTTCTTGGTCGTATAAATACCAATTTAGATTGGGAGGGAAGAATCGTAAAAAGGAATTATCCGCACTAAGAAGAATATTTATTCGAGACGTAATCACCAAAAAAGCTATTGATGCTAGGGATCCACATAAGAGAGTTGCATAGCTGAGCAATATCATACTTACATGCATCATTAACCAATGAGATTGTAAAGCGGGTACTAACATTGCAGATTGTTGCATTTTATCCGGAAGACCTAAAGTAGCAAAACCATGAGTTAACATAGCACTTGGCGCGGTGATTGCACCTAACCACCAAGTATCCTGGCCCCGTACTCCTATAATTATATGAATAATGCAGGAACTCCATGAAAGGAACATGAATGACTCATACAAATTACTTAACGGTAAATGTCCCGAATAGAACGAACGAGTAACTAATACTCCCGTTATACAAATAAACGTAACTATCATGCCCTTTCTTCCCGAACTACTTAGTTCTTCACTTTGATAAACTAAGGTTCCCCAATAAATGAGAGTTAGAACAAAAGTCAGAGAAAAAGAGACATGAGCTGATATATGTTCTAGAGTGATTAATATCATGATAAATCCATTTTTTCATTTGATTTTGTGCTAAGAAGATAAAATTGATTAATATTTCATCAATCATATCGACATAGATCGAACAGTGGTAGTAATTATACCTATAATTAGGTAATCCTATAATTATTGTATAGGATTCTGTATTGAATCCGTGGTATCTTATTTCCAAGAATGCCACCACTCGGATTCGAACCGAGATGCTCTAGCACTGCTTCCTAAGAGCAGCGTGTCTACCAATTTCACCATGGCGGCTTGATATTGTCTAGTCAGTAGATTATACTATTTTTCCGAGATTGTCAATGGGAATATGTAGATAAGAGTAATTGGTATCAGCAATGTCTGAATGTCAGTTTGGATATCACATTTAATATGTGATGTTGGTCGTTATAACGGAGCATAACGCAGTTTGGTAGCGTGCCATCTTGGGGTGATGGAGGTCGCGGGTTCAAATCCTGTTGCTCCGAAACGAACGAGCATACAAGAACGTATGGATTTAATATTAATAGTTCTGCCATTGAACAAATAGAATAACTAAAAAAAATGATTTCAATGGAATCAGAACAACAACATGTAACAACGAGAAAGGAGAAGGGTTTTGTATTATTACTTTCCCATTGTAATGATTCGGTCGGAAAATAACATCAATTTTGGCATAGATAAAACAAAGAAACTAGGATGAATTGAATTAGATATCTTTCCTATATCTTTCCTATTATTCTTTTATCAACTGTCTGATCAATTAGACCTTAGATATTGCGACGTGAATAGGAAGGTAGATATTCCCATAATTTTATTTAGAAGATCGCAAGAATCTAACAGGTGAACTAATCCTTAGCTATTATGTCCCTATGTTTCCCAAAATGGTCCCAGTATATATACAAAGAATATAGCTGTGAGTAATCTTAAAAAATTGAGTGAGCACTCCTTCCTATCTGACCATAAGGGAAAGGATAAAGAACGAAATTAAATTAAAAATTAGGAGGAAAAAAAGGATAAATAGTTTAATTTGTAACTAAAAACTACAAACGATTTATCATCATTAGAGCATCGGTCCGATGACCCATTTATCAGACCGAAAGAAACAAGCGATTCTATTATTAAATAACTGATGATTAATTGCATAGTTAATATGGTTATTATGTTTTTATTGAGTATCTTTTTGGCATAGATAGAATTAAATAGAATTATCAGCAACATGTAATGCTGGAGTTTATCCGGGATTCTTAAAAAGAATGATGCATTTTGCATATTTTTCCAATGGGAAAGGAGAACGGCTGTAGTGGAACTAATTTATGACCGTGTCCCTTTTCCCCGACCACCTTTCCAAGTATCTTCGATAAAAAATGGTTCCCATATCTGTTCTTCAACATCGGTGTAGTCTATTTGGTGGTGTTACGCATCATCCTCCAGGATCTATATTTTTATTTTATTTGGGTGAGCCATAGAAATTAGAAAAAGCTTTTGCTGCGGCCCGATATGCTTTTCCCTTCCAAACATTGCTGCGAATTTTTTTTTTAGATTTAGAGGTACGCTTCTTTGGAACTGTCATAATGAATAATAGTTTTAATTCATTTATCTAGTTCGATGTGAAGGACATGTATGTACTTATACAATTATCAATACTGTATAGTTTTTTATGAATAAAATATTTTAATAAAGATTTAACTCCCTCAATTCTTTTCAATTGAAATAAGTAATGACTCACCTTCTTTTGGTTAATCCGTTCCCACCCCACCCATTTGTCAAAATGGGTGTCATCTATTACAAATCAAATACGAATTGCTGAATCAATTTTTTAATTTGACCATCTGGTCCTAATTATTATGCGAAGTAACGGATATAAAAAAAAATAAAATAACTAGTTATAGTTACTTCGATCAATTCGGATTTGTTCACTTTTGGTTGTCTCCCCGATTGGTTTAATTCTTTCTTGTTAAGCTCGATTATAACTACTACTATTCATTTACAGTATAAGAAGTATTATAAATACTGTATCTTTGGCTAATCAAACTAAATTTAAATTATATTAAATCATTCATATACAATTTGTGTGTGTACACAGCTATCTTTATATCTATATTTGAGTACCTAGACTGAAAATTAGGTACTAGAGTTCCTTCATTACTCATCTTATTTGATGAGTATTAAGTATTGATCGGTTTAAATCTGGTATTTGCATAAAAAAGATGAAAAAAGGTCAATGGAATATTAAATTGATGGGATCCCATATTCTATCATTCTTCTTAGAATGCGACCTATTCTTTTTTTGTCATTTTATTCCGGATCTAGTGGATTGGAAACCAAGAATGTTCAATAGAAAAACATTTCAAATAATGATTCGATCTTCCTATGGAATTTCTATATAAATATGCTCGGATCGTGCCTTTCTTTCCGCTTTCAGTTTCTGTACCAATCGGATTAGGATCCTTATTTTTTCCTGGGGCAACTAAGAGCCTTCGTCGTACATGGGCTCTTATTAGCATTTTTATGCTAAGTGTAGCTATGTTTATTTCTTTCAATCTATTCTTACAACAAATTACCGGTGGTCCTATCCATCGATATTTCTGGTCCTGGATCATCAACAATAAGTTTTCGTTAGAGTTGGGCTATTTGATTGATCCACTTACTTCCATTATGTTAGTTTTAGTTACAACAGTTGGAACCATGGTTATGATCTACAGTGATAACTATATGTCTCATGATAAAACGTATGTTAGGTTTTTTGCTTATCTCAACTTTTTCAATGCTTCTATGCTAGGACTAGTTATTAGTCCTAATTTACTACAAATATATATATTTTGGGAATTAGTGGGAATATGTTCCTATTTATTGATAGGTTTCTGGTTTACACGACCCAGTGCGGCTAATGCTTGTCAAAAAGCATTTATAACTAATCGTGTGGGAGATTTTGGACTCTTATTAGGAATCTTAGGTTTTTATTGGGTCACGGGTAGTTTCGAATTTAAATATTTGTCCGAAAAATTAAACGAATTGATTGCCGTTGATGGGGTTGGTTCATTCTTTGTTACTTCGTGTACTTTTCTCTTATTTTCAGGTCCAGTAGCCAAATCTGCACAATTTCCACTTCATGTATGGTTACCTGATGCTATGGAAGGACCTACTCCTATTTCAGCTCTTATACATGCCGCTACTATGGTAGCAGCAGGAATTTTTCTTGTAACTCGATTGTTTCCTCTTTTCAGAGCTTTACCTTTAATAATGAGTCTTATCTCTTGGATAGGTGGAATCACAGCTCTATTGGGAGCTACTATGGCTCTCGCTCAAAAAGATCTTAAAAGAGGCTTGGCTTATTCCACTATGTCTCAATTAGGTTATATGATGTTAGCTCTAGGTATAGGTTCCTATCGAACCGCTCTGTTCCATTTGATTACACATGCTTATTCCAAGGCATTATTGTTCCTAGGATCTGGATCAGTTATCCATTCCATGGAACCCATTGTTGGATATTGTCCTGGTAAAAGTCAGAATATGGCTTTTATGGGTGGTTTGAGGAAATATATGCCAATTACAGGAATTACATTTCTTTTAGGGACACTTTCTCTTTCTGGTATTCCGCCTTTTGCTTGTTTTTGGTCCAAAGACCAAATTCTTAGTGATAGTAAGTTATATTCCCCCATTTTAGGAGGGATAACTTGGTTCACAGCAGGATTAACTGCCTTTTATATGTTTCGTATGTATTTACTTACTTTTGAAGGGGACTTTCGTATAAATTTAGTTAATTTATATAACAACCATATTACATTATATTCGACTTCTATGTGGGGAGAGGAGGAATCCAGGACATTAAGTAAAACTAAAACGAGAGTGAATTCTCTCTCAAATCAAATTACAGGAAGTAATAGTAATACTTCCTTCTCCAAAGAAGCATTCCAAATTTTGAATAAGATCGAAGGATTTTCCAAAAATAAAAAGAATAGAGGTTTTGTTGCTACTTATTCTTTCGTACATAAAGGATATTTTGGATATCCGAAAGAATCGGGCAACACAATGCTATTGCCTTTAGTTATATTGGGCATATTTACTCTGTTTGTTGGATTGATAGGAGTTCCTTTTTTCCGAGGCCAAATGAATTATTGTATATTATTTCAATGGTTTGGTTCATCAATGAACCATT